TGTGAACGTTCAAGAAAGGCTCCAGAAGATGTTGATCGTAAATAACAGGATTGTTTATGAAAAAAAACTAATAAAAATTCGCATTCAGATACATAAGAATTGTACAAGAACCAAAATAGTCTTTTATTTTCTTTTGAAAAAACATAAATAGTTTTATTACTCTGAATAGTTTTATTCAGATTCAGATATTTATGTAGAAAGAATCGCAATAAATGTAAAGAGGGAACATCTTGAATCCAGCATTGAAGGATTTGAACCAAAATTTCAAAATGGATAGGATGGGGTATTAGTATATCTGAAACATTATTTAAATGAGATAATTTGTCCTCTAAAAAAGAAAATATTGAATGAATAGATCCTAAATTCTGAGATTTTGGTATTTCTTTTTCTTCGGAGGAAGATACTAATCGTAGCGAGAATGGAATTTCCACAATGACTGAAAAACCCTTTGATACCATTTGAGAATAAAAAAAATGAGAATAAAAATAATTGGTGTGTCCACCGAATCTATTTTGGTTAGAATCATTAACCAAATAAATCAAAAAATTCTGTTGATACATTCGAATAATTAAACGTTTTACAAGTACTAAACTAAATTTATTGTCATAACCAATAAATTCGATAGGTTCGTAAAAAATCGAACCATTTAAACTATCATCATGAGCAAGTGTGTAAATATACTCCTGCAAGAGAAGCGGATATAGGAAGTGTTGTTGCGGAGATCTATCTTTTTTTAAATACTCTTGTAATTCTTCCATTTACATTTTTCTACTTGAAACAGAGATACAAGACAGGAGGCATTTCTTGGATTATCAAATGATACATAGTGCAATATGGTCCGAACAGGGTATATAATTACAGTATATATAGTTAAGAAATAAAGATAGACCCCGGAGACCTAGAATCCAATCAACAGGATCCTTTTCCTCATCCTTTTCTATAGGTTTTCTCCTTTGTTAAAAGAGGGTAAAAAATCCTTTATTTTTGCAACCCGATCGCTCTTTTGATTTTGGAAAAAATTATATTCTCTTTACTTTATCAGTATACTGTTTCTTCTACACATCCGTCTCCAAGAGAATAGTTAGGATTTTTTTTCATAAAAAAATAAAAAATAATCAATGATTTACTCGCATAAAAACCTTTTTCTGCACTGGCACTAATCTATTTTTAACATCCAAATTAGATCGGGTAATTATTCCAAAGAATATAAGCTCGTTGCTTTTTGTTTTACCAAAATTAGGGCTAAAAGACGATATCCATTTATTCACTAGACCCAACTGTAAATTTCTTTTGTCTCCTTCCAAAAATAAAAACAATTAATAATATATATATACAGTTAAGTTAAGGATAAATTAAAAGTTCTATTTTAATTTTAATAAAAAAATTATTACGACATGCTGTTTTTTCCTTCATTACCTTTTAAGATCAGTCGTGGTCTTATATAGACTCTACCAATAGTCTGGACGAATTCGTTGCTTCATCCAAATGTGTAAAAGATCATAGTCGCACTTAAAAGCCGAGTACTCTACCGTTGAGTTAGCAACCCGGATTGTAGATACGATAAAAAAAAATTTTGATCCCATCCCGCCAAAATAAAAAGATTGAACTAGCAACAAATTAAATTTAAAAGAAAGATTTTTTTAATCAATTATAAACACCAATTCACTAAAATAGGTAGGATTGGATTAAAAAATAATAAATTCTCAAATAAATTCTCATATAGATATATCTAAATATCTATAATCAAAACTTAATACCTATTTTTCTCTTGATCCATTCCATTTTTTTTTTACGTCTTGTATACCAGTAAATTCAGTAAACACATCCTTATGACTAAGGTGACTAAGGCTAAAGCGAAGGAAAAAAAATAAATATGAGGCAGGAATAAACGGATCCATTTTATTTATCTATGATCAAATTATATTTGTTCGGTACACCATTGTCAATATGATATAGAATGCTGAGAAAAAAATTCTAAATAAATCAAATTAAGGCCTTGTGTTGGATTGGCACAATATAAGTAAAAAAAGAAATTTGAATGCAAAAATAAATAAAGACAGGGTAGAGAAAAATATCGAGTTGATTCAATCAAAAGAGGTACAATAACCGAAATTCACCCTGTCTTTGTCGCTAAATTAAATTCCCACAATAAAAAATAAATAATAAAATAATGAATGAGCAAAAAAAGAGCAAACAAATTATGGAGAAATAATTATACAAAGATAGATGCTAGTACCCTCTCTTTTTTATTCAATTTTTTTTTTTTTGAATTTTATTAAATTAACAGTTAACCCAATATTCCTTCTTTAAATAATTCTGTCTTCCTTAAAATATCATGAACAGTTACTGTGGGTTGAGCGCCATTTTCAAGGAAATATAGAATAGCGGGAACATTTGAATAGGTTTGATTCTTTATCGGATCGTAAAAACCTACCTTCCGAAGATCTCTTCCTTCTCTTCGGGATCGAACATCAATTGCAACGATTCGATAGATGGCTCATCGGGATAGATGTAGATAAACAATGCCCCCCCTAGAAACGTATAGGAGGCTTTATCCTCATACGGCTCGAGAAAAAATGATTCTAAATTTCTGTATAGAACGGCAAATATATCCATAAAATACTGAATAAATAATGAATTAGACTATGATTAAAGTGGTTTTTTCTTCCTCTTTCCTTACGAAAGTTAAAAAGATCTCATTCGTACTCATAACTCAAGTTGGGTAATTCTGAGGAAATCCTTAGATATTTATTGAGCCGTCTCTAACCTCTTTTGTTTGTCTCGAATCAATTTTTATTCCGCATTTTGATCCAATTGTTGAGACAATTGAAAATAGTGTTTCCTTGTTCCGGAATCCTTTATCTTTGTTTTGTGAAATCATTGGGTTTAGACATTACTTCGGTGATCCTTACTCCTTTCAAAAGGGCAGCAACATACCCTTTGTTTTTTTTTCTTTCTATAGAAAAAAATAAGAGAGATTGATTCCCTTGTGATACACTTTTGATCGAAATAGTTTTATGAATTCCGACAAATATTACTTATTTTCTTTTTTATTTCAAACTTGTTTGAATTTTAACCCTTTTCAATTTATATAATTTATCCATTTATATTAATAATTTATATTATAGAGGATATATTTACAAAGTTGGTTCAACTTATTGATTTTTATTGTCACTAACCCTAGATTCTTCCCCCCGATCAATGAATCTCAATCCTTATCTGCTCGAGCTTCATCATGTACTTTTTATTTAGATTAGAACCCAACACAAATTAGGTTCCTAGTAAAAAGAACAAACTATGTCGAGCCAAGAGCATCTTCATTCTTATAGAAAATGGCGGATGTAAGAATCCACAGTCAATCATGTCCTTCAAGTCGCACGTTGCTTTCTACCACATCGTTTCAAACGAAGTTTTACCATAACATTTCTCTTATTTAATTTCAAACTGATATGGAATTGATTCAATATGAAATCATGAATAGTCATTGGATCAACTGATATATGTATATATTATTATATATTATGATATGGCCGGCCGTATAGTTTTGATTTTATATTATATCTATAAATAGTCTCTATAATTTAATATTATAGAGACTATTTATAGATATAATAATATTTTCCTTTCCTTACTTTCCGGAAAAGTCTTACTCAGGAAGGATCCCTTTTTTAACCCCATATCATATTAATAGAATGAAATACAATACATAAGAATGAAATACAATACATAACAAAAAAAAGAATAAATGAGTTTAGTTTGCTTAAGATTTATTGAAATTTTCAACAGATTGTTCGGGACGATCAATCATGAAGGATCCTTTTTTTTCTTGAACAAATAAATTAAAAACCTCAAAGAAAGGGGCTCTAATGAATTCCCAATTCCAGAATAAAATCTATTTTTAATCAAATAAACTATTCCAATGACCCACGAAGGTTGGAAAGTTTATCGATAATATATAGATTTATTGCACTTCTTCGAATACCAAAGCAAAGATTTATATCATAAAAATTTAAGTTAAAAAATTAAAGATCTTTATTTCCAACTGCATTTGACACTTGATTCTGTTTGTAAGAAACCAAAAAAAATTCTTAAGAATCATTCTTAGAATTCAGAACGAAAGATTGTTCTCTTTAACAATTTTCTGCTTAATGTTGGAAACAATGTGATCCAATCTGCCCTTTATAGCAGAAAGGGTCTGGGACGGAAGGATTCGAACCTCCGAGTAACGGGACCAAAACCCGTTGCCTTACCGCTTGGCCACGCCCCATTTGAATTTCTATTCAACACTAATAAATACTAATATTATATTAGTATTGGTTATTCGTCAATTCTAGTATGTAATATATTGTTGCTAGGTTTCTATACATATAGAATCAAAAAATTCATTGATCATTACATTGAATTCTATTAAGATATTGTATGAAAGTATAATTCTTTGTATTCTCGTTTGAGAATTGAAAGGGGTTTTTGATTTGGGATAGTTCAAAGAAAAAGAAGGATTTTTTGGCCTGCCTTTTTCATTTTTACCTTATATTATAAAAATGACTCAATCAAAATTAAATTATCTAATTTACAAGAACGAAATTTTTGTTATGCTTAATATCTTTAGTTTAATCTGTATCTGTCTTAATTCTATCCCTTATTTGAGTTCGAGTAGTTTTTTCTTCGCCAAATTGCCCGAGGCTTATGCTTTTTTCAATCCACTCATAGACATTATGCCTATCATACCTCTATTCTTTTTTCTCTTAGCCTTTGTTTGGCAAGCTGCTGTAAGTTTTCGATGAAATCTTCAATATTCTCCTAAATTCATGATTTTTTGAAAAAAAAAAAAAACACACACACTTCATTATAGCATATGCGGTACGAAAAAAATGGGTAATCTATTCCCCTAAAAAAATGATCTTGGAGATTTTGTAATGCTTACTCTCAAACTCTTTGTTTATACAGTAGTGATATTCTTTGTTTCTCTCTTCATCTTCGGATTCTTATCTAATGATCCA